GCGATGTCTCTAGTAAACCAAAGTTATCGTTTAATAGCTATTTTGCTTCAATCTACCCTATGCAAAACAAAAATGGAAGATTTAGTTACGATTGGAAATAGACTTTTCTATCTTTATCCATGGATCCCTTACTTATACTTATTCAATTGGAAAGATTGATCTAATTCCAAATTCACAAAAATTATGTTTCGTAATTTCATAATCCAAATTTGAAATTTCTAATTGACCCTTGGATACAAATCACGAGAATGGATATTCTTCCTCGAATCTTTCATTTAGAGGTAAAGGATTCAAATGAAATCCTTTTAAGAAATAAAGTTTTTGATCAGAATATGAATGAAACTGAAGAACCCCTTAACTATTAAGAGGATTAATAGAACGAATCGCACTTTTACCACTAAACTATACCCGCTACAATACAATTATTGTATAGAAATGGGACTTTTGTCGAACAAGGGAATCGGACGTAATCAATATAGGACAGAAATAAAAAAAAATCACGAAATGCAAATTAGAGCTTAGAGTATTGACGTGTTTGTTAGGAGTCCTAATGAAATTAGGAAAAGAGGACTTATTTTGTTTAAAAATAAAAAACGAAATTGAATAACTAAATAAAATAAAAAATTTTGTTCTTGAAGGGGTTTTGACAGATACGGCTCGACAAAACAATTTAAGCCATAACATAAAATGCATTGTGCAAAAAAAAATACATCGTTCTGTTTTTCCCTTTTTTCGAGTATCCAGTAAAAGTAAATTAAATAAAAAAAAGAAGAAGAAACAAAAGAATAATAAAGAATAAGAAATGATACTTTGATTCCATCTAAATCATTTTTCTATGATTTTGCGGTATGGTTCATTGGAACAAAAAAAGGCCCGGCTGGGTACTGACCAGACCAGGCCGTGAAAATAAAAAAAAGCCCTTTGTAATTTTGTAAAGAGATATTCTTTATTTTTTTCTATTTTGATTCGAGATATCTCTTTCGAGGCCATTCTTTATTTTCATTTTTCATTTTATAGAAATAAAAAATGGAATTGCTGATAAAAGTTGTATCCATCTGTATAATACAATACAAAATACAATAAAAAAATATATAAGCTATATAATAAAGTTAAAGTAAAGAAGGGCCTTTTTTTCAAGCATTATCTTTTGTGTAATGTAACATAGTAATTATTATTTTTTTTTTTTTTCAATTAGGAGAGATGGCTGAGTGGATTAAAGCGTCGGATTGCTAATCCGTTGTACGAGCTATTCGTACCGAGGGTTCGAATCCCTCTCTTTCCGTTTCCGTCGCTGACTGGGTATCTTTCAAATTCGAATTTAGCGAACCCTTTTGCTTTTTTTTATTTGACTAGTTAAAGATGTAGAATAGATAAAATTAAAGATGTAGAATAGATAAAATCAAATCCTAAAAACATTTATAAGAATAAAGTAAAGAAAAATTTCTTATTTTTTAGTCTTCACGTCCTGGATTACGCCCTGGGTCATTAGATAGGAACCCGAAGATGAAGAGAGAAACAAAGAATATAACTACGGTGTAAACAAAGAGTTTGAGAGTAAGCATTACACAATCTCCAATTTTTTTTTGGGTGGAAAAAGAGAATAGATTCTCTATTTTTATACTACATATCCTATTTTGACACCAAGAAATGAAACGGTTTTTCAAATTGATAGAAATACAAAAGAGTTTTTATTTTTCGAAATTAACACAATTCGACTTCGATATTGTGGCGGACTCTAATAGGGTCTTTCAGTGAAAAAAAAGGTAAGAACCATGAAATGGGGAAATCTAAATTTATCGTGTCTGCCCAAGAATTTTACTGTTTTACTTGAGGGTTCATTCAAATTGGAAGACTCATCTGGTCTTATCAATTGTTAGAATTTTTTTTTTCTCGAGCTTGAATAAATCATGAATTTTTCTCGGACACTATTAAAGATCTTATCGAAAACTTACAGCAGCTTGCCAAACAAAGGCTAAGAGAAAAAAGAGAAGAGGTATTACTGGCATAACATCTACAATTGGATTCAAAAAAGCGTACGCCTCGGGTAATTTGCCGAATAAAAAACTACTCGAATAAAGGGCAGAATTAAGAAAGATATAGATCAAACTAAAGGTATTAAGCATAACAAACATTTTGTTCTTGGAGATAATTGTATTTTGATTGAGTTAAAAATATGTTATTGATATAAGCTAAAAATGACGAAAAGAAAGTAAGGTAGACAAAAAAATACTTCTTTGAACCGAACCAATCAAAACAAAAATCCTTCAATTCTCACAAGAGAATAGAAGAAATCATACTTTCATACAATATCTTAATTGAATTCTATGTAATGATCAATAAATGGAGTTTAATTCTGCATCTACTTGTGTCAAAATCTTAAAAAAAAGAATCTAATTTATTCCATAGAGATTTGGCCGGGAATTGACGAACAACCAATATTAGTGTTTATTAGTATCGAATAGAAAAGAAATTCAAATGGGGCGTGGCCAAGCGGTAAGGCAACGGGTTTTGGTCCCGCTATTCGGAGGTTCGAATCCTTCCGTCCCAGAGCGACCTCTTATATATATCCGAATATCAGACTCCAAATTACTTTTTTGAGCAACCTCTCTTTCAGAGTATCATTTTTTTAAGAGTCTAATTTTTGATAAAATGGACTTCTTGTTTCGAATTTTCAAAACTCTTCTCTGAATAAGATGTTTTTTCATAAATTGAATCGAGTTCAAATAATACGAAAATAAAACGGAATCCATTTGTGATCCAAGTAAGATGGCAACATAGATCACAAGAGTTTGAATTCAAAAAAAGTCAGATGGGCCCTCCCCCTCCCTTTCACTTTGATATGTAAGTGAGTGGCTTAAAAAATCCTTACATACCCTACCTCCGTGAATTTGCAAGGATACATTCTAAATCGAAATGCGAAAACCTCCCCCAATTTTTTATTTCATTTCTTGAAATCTAACCCCAGAATGAATTGGGAGTGGGGTCCATACGAGTTCGTGAGCGATGTAAGATCTCATAATCAATCGAGTTTCATATGGATTAATTTTCTTTGAGCTGGAGGTATTTGATGTTTTGCTCTAATTAATAATTGGAAATGTATTTAATCATAATTAATAATTGAGACGGGGTCCATTCATATATCTTCATCTTCTTATTTACTTTTTACTTTATTTTCTTTTTATTTTTATTCGTGTTCTTTTTTGTTTTATTTAGAAATAAAAAGAAATATTGCATTCATGCAATAAAATTAAAATAGAGGGTGAAATTCAATTCTTACTGAGGCTTCTTCCTCATAAATTCACTAACTATTCCTTTCATATCGAAGGAAAAAGGACTGGGTATTGACCGAAGCAATGACTATTCATGATTCCATAATTGAATCAATTACATACCGGTTCAAAACTCGAAAAAATGTTATGGTAAAACTTCGTTTGAAACGATGTGGTAGAAAGCAACGTGCGACTTGAAGGACACGATCCGCTGTGGATTTTTTTTTTCATCCGCCATTTTAGATTGTAGATTATCTAGAAATGAATGGGCTCTTGGCTCGACATACTTTGTTCTGTTCTACTAGAATTCTCGTTTTTTGTTGGGGTGTAGTGTAAATAGGACATGATGGAGCTTGAGTAGAAAGTATTTGTTCATTTCGCAGGGGCAAGGATCTAGGGTTAATACCAATCAATAAGTTGTAACAAACTTCGTAAGTATATTTTCGATATATAAATTGAAAGAATCCGATTCGAACAATTTTGAAATCAAAAACGACAATTTGTTGGAATTGGTAAAACTCTTTCGATGAAAAGTGTATCATGCAGGAATCAATTGTTCGTATGATTCTTTGATAGAAAAAAATCGCAAAAAGGGGTGTGTTGCCGCCATTTTTGAAAACGAAAGATCACCGAAGTAATGTCTAAACCCAATGATTCAAGGCAAAGATAAAAAGGATCCTGGAACAAGGAAATACCGTTTTCAATTGTCTCAACAATTAGATCAGAATGGGAATTAAGAATCAAAAAATCGATTCGAAACGAGACAAACAAAAAAGGGGTTAGAGACCACTCAAAAAAAGAAATCCCTAAAGATTTTCTTTTGGGCTATTTAAAAGTTATCCAACTTGAGTTATGAGAGTACGAATGCTTTTTTTTCGAATTTTCGAAAAAGAAGGGCTTAAATCACACAATTTCGAATCATTTTTTCTCGAGCCGTACGAGGAGAAAACTTCTTATACGTTTCTAGGGGGGGTATTGTTCATCTACATCTATCCCAATGAGCTGTTTATCGAATCGTTGCAATCGATGCTCGATCCCGAAGAGAGGGAAGAGATCTTCGGAAAGTGGGTTTTTATGATCCAATAAATAATCAAACCCATTTAAATCTTCCTGCTATTTTAGATTTCCTTGACAAGGGCGCTCAACCTACAGGAACGGTTCATGATATTTCAAAGAAGGCTGGGATTTTTAAGGAACTTCATCTTAATTAAACAAAATTGCATCGAGGATATAGAATAAAAAAAGAGGGTGTGGATGACTCCTATATAGTTTTGTATAACTTTTTCTTTACTACTCCCCCCTTTTTTGTTCTATTCATACCTATTTAATATTGCTCCCATAAAGTATAATGTTCTGGAAGTATAAGGACAAAAAAAATAAACAGAAGAACAAAAATCAATTTTATTGCTAGAATTTTATTGATATAAGATGCATATAAAAAAGATCAAATGAATACAACGAACTAATTGAGTCGAGAAATCCAAATTTACATTACTCGCAATCGAAACCGGGCGTTTTATAGTTTGTCGTTGTAAATCTATTAACAAATCACAAAACAAGGGATTCAACTTGTTTATTTTACTTATATTGATTGATTGAATCAATGTCAACCCGAGATTTCTTTTTTTTTATTCTTTCAGCTATAGCTATGTATCTATTTGTATTTATGTATAGTAAATATGTAGTGCAAATCTAACGCAAGTTCTTTCTTTTTCTTTTCGATTTTTTTTCAAAAGCATTTCTAAATTATTTCTTTTCTATATTATTTATTTATTTCATTTTAGAATTTTTTTTTTATTTGAATATTTTAATTAAATTTAATATTTTAATTAAATTAATAAATTCATTCTTTTTGTTTTCGCCATTTTATTTTTTTAGATTCTTTTATTTTATTTTTTTAGATTCTTTTCTTAACATTAATATTCAACATTCACCGTCATATTGACAACAGCGTATCGAACAACTATAATTCGATCGTGGATAAGGATAAACAGATCCATTTATCTCCGTACCTATTTATCTCCGTAACAGAGGTTTGGTTTTTTTCTTTACTTCATTCAAAATTAAAGTAATGGGTTCGCTGGATTCACTGTTATACAAGAAGTCTTTTTTTTTATGTTCCCAGTCGATTCTAAATTTTGTTAGTCGATTTCTTGCTAATTTAGTATTTTGATTCCGTTGTGCAATTTCATTTCTTTTCTTTTATTTCTTTTTTATTCCGATTGTATCCACCCATTCGAATTATTCGGGTTGCTAACTCAACGGTAGAGTACTCGGCTTTTAAGTGCGGCTAGCATCTTTTACACATTTATATGAAACAAAGGATTCGTCCATACCATCGGGAGAGTTTGTAAGACCACGACTGATCCTGAAAGGAATGAATGGAAAAACCAGCATGTCGTATCAATGGAAAATTTTGAGAATACTTTATTCTGATTCAATGGCTTCAAAATAGGGTTTGAGTTGTTGGCGCAGAACAAAAAATGGAATTCAAAGTTGGGTCGAGTGAATAAATGGATAGAGCCTTATGGTTCCAATTCTCGGGAAATAAAAAGGAACGAGCTTCTCTTCTGAATTGAATTTGAATAATTCCCCGATCTAATTAAACGTTAAAAAGATATTAGTTCCTAATGAGGGGAAGGGGTTTTCCGCGAGTCGATTAGCTATTTTTTTAATGAGTCCTAACTATGAGTTTGTCCCTATTATGGGTTGGAGATGAATGTGTAGAAGAAGCAGTATATTGATAAAGATATTTTGTTTTCCAAAATCAAAAGAGCGGTTGGATTGCAAAAATAAAGGATTTCTAACCACCTATTTATACTATAACAAACATAAACCAATTCAAAAATGAGAAAATCAAGAATCCGGTAATGAGTTTACCCGTTTCCAAGGTATCCATTTTTTTTTTACTACAATACTTTGTTTTGACTGTATCGCACTATGTATCGTTTGATAACCCAATGTATCATTTGATAATCCAATAAATACCTTACCTTTTGTTGCAATCTAATTTCAAATGAAAGAATATCAAATCCATTTAGAACTAGATAGATCTCAGCAACACAACTTCCTATACCCACTTCTTTTTCGAGAGTATATTTATACACTTGCTCATGATCACGGTTTAAATAGATCGACGATTCCGTTGGAAAATGGGGGTTATGACAATAAATCTAGTTCACTCAGTGTGAAACGTTTAATTAGTCGGACGTATCAACGGATTCATTTGAGTATTTATGCTAAGGATTCTAATCCAAATCAATTTATTGGACACAACAATCAATTTTATTCGCAAATGATATCGGAGGGATTTTCAGTCATTGTGGAAATTCCATTTTCCCTACGATTAGTAGCTTTCTTAGAAGGGAAAGAAAAAGAAATGGCGAAATCTCATAATTTCCAATCAATTCATTCAATATTTCCTTTTTTCGAGAACAATTTCTCACATTTACACTATGTCTTAGATGTACTAATACCCTACCCCATTCGCCCAGAAATCTTGGTTCGAACCTTTCGCTATTGGGTAAAAGATGCCTCCTCTTTACATTTATTGCGATTCTTTCTTCATGAGTATTTTAATTGGAATAGTCTTATTACTCCAAAGAAATCAAATTCCATTTTTTCAACAAGCAATCCAAGATTTTTCTTGTTCCTATATAATTCTCATGTATATGAATATGAATCAATCTTCTTTTTTCTCCGTAACCAATCTTCTCATTTACGATCAACATCTTCAGGACTCCTTTTTGAGCGAATTTCTTTTTATGGAAAAGTAGAAGATCTTGTCCAAGTCTTTGTTAATGATTTTCAGGACAACTTATGGCTGTTCAAGCATCCTATCATGCATTATGTTAGATATCAAGGAAAATCCGTTCTGGCTTCAAAAGATATGCCTCTTCTGATGAATAAATGGAAATATTACCTTGTCAATTTATGGCAATGGCATTTTCACGTGTGGTCTCAACCCGGAAGGATTCATATAAACCACTTATACAAAGATTATATCAACTTTCTGGGCTATCTTTCCAGGGGGCGACTAAATACTTTGGTGGTGCGGAGTCAAATGCTAGAAAATGCATTTCTAATCGATAATGCTATGAAGCAGTTCGAGACAACCGTTCCAATTATTCCTCTGATTGGATCATTGACTACGGCGCGTTTTTGTAACTCATTAGGGCATCCAATTAGTAAGCCGACCTGGGCCGATTCCTCAGATTCTTATATTATCGAC